ACTGAAAAAGTTGCATTTTTAACAAATTCATACCAATTTTCAGAATCTTTTGAACTTTCATGTAAAAAGTTTATAGACGGAGTTAGCCATTTGTCTAATATATCCAAATCAATTGCTTCTTGATTGAATTGAGTGAACGGAATTCCTATGACTCCAACAAACAAAGTAAATAGGGATAACACAAACATAGGAAATAGCATAGTATTATCTGATTCATAGGGATACGAAAAACTATTCTTAGTACCAAAATGGGGAATAGTAACAAAGGGGCGCATCATTTTTGTTACATTACTCTCAATTTGATATGTTGTTTTTTTACAAAAAAAAGAAGACCTTTCGTTATTATTCATTGTTAATAATGATAAGAAACGAAAGTTTTTTTTAATGATTTTTGATCGTTCTTTACCCCACAATGATATTGAATAGAGGGAGTTATTTGTTTTTCCGCTGTAATTTTTAAAATAAAGGTTTAAATGTCCCTCAAAAGTAAGTAAGTAGATGCGAAACATATAAAACGCTGTTAATCCTGCTGTGGAACAGGCTATTATTGCGAAAATCGGTGAATACAACCAACTATCATTAAGAATTTCATCTTTGGACCAAAAGCAGGCAAGGGGGGGAATACCACAAAGAGAAAGGGTACCTAATAAAAAAGTATTTTTTGTAATTGGCACATGCTTTGTTAAACCACCCATAAGAACCATATTCTGACTTTTATCTGGAGAATATCCAACAACGGATTCCATTGAGTGAATAATTGACCCAGATCCTAAAAACAACAACGCTTTTGAATAAGCATGAGTAATCAAATGAAATAAAGCAGCCCGATAAGACCCTATACCCAAGGCTAACATCATATAACCCAATTGAGACATTGTAGAATAGGCTAAACTTCTCTTAATATCTTTTTGAGCAAGAGCTAAAGTAGCTCCAAATAGTACTGTTATTATACCTATCAAAGCTATTAGATTCATTATGTAAGGTATTACTATAAAAAGAGGAAGAAGCCGAGCGACAAGAAAAATTCCCGCTGCTACCATCGTAGCAGCATGTATAAGAGCCGAAATGGGGGTAGGGCCCTCCATAGCATCAGGTAACCATACATGAAGAGGAAATTGAGCGGATTTAGCAACTGCACCTGCAAATAATAGGACCGCGCACAAAGTAACAAATAATAAATTAACCTCATTATTATAAATCAAGTTATTGAATATTTTAAACAAATCGCGAAATTCAAAACTCCCCGTTGTCCAATAAAGACCTAAAATCCCTAATAATAAACCAAAATCCCCCACGCGATTAGTTACAAATGCCTTTTGACAAGCATTCGCCGCAGTAGGTCGGGTGAACCAAAAACCTATTAATAGATAAGAACACATTCCAACCAATTCCCAAAAAATATAAATTTGTATCAAATTCGAACTAGTCACTAATCCCAACATTGATGTATTGAACAAACTCATATAAGCAAAAAATCTCAAATATCCTTGATCATGAGACATATAATTGTCACTATAAATAAGAACCATAATTCCAACAGTCGTGATTAATATTGCCATAATACAAGTAAGTGGATCGATCAAGTAGCCCAACTCTAAAGAAAAATCATTATTGATAGTCCAAGACCATACATATTGATAGATATAATTACTATTTATTTGATCAATAGACAGATAAACTGAAAAAATCATAACTATACTTAACAATAAAACACTCGGAAAAGACCACATACGTCGAAGGTTTTTTGTTGCCGTCGGAAAAAGTAGAAGTCCGACTCCTATTAAGATAGGAATTGGAAGTGAGATGAAAGGTATGATCCATGAATATTGATACATATATTCCATAAAAAAAGTATATTTAATTCCTAATTAATTTTTCTGATTCACCAGCTCTTATCTCTTTTCAAAAGGATCAGTTAATAAAAAATTTAAATATCCACAACTTAAATATAATTTCCTATTCTTAATTTTTTGATAAATACTTCAAATATTTCAACTCAAGAAGTTAGAATTGTTCAAATAAGATGACCCACTGAAACTATTAATGAACACAACTATTTATTTTAAGGAAAATTTTATGACAATATAGAAACGGAAAATTTTCTTTATTATTATCATTTAGTATGCATTACAAAAATTTCCCGCTATACAGCAAGAAGGAATAATTACACGAAAAACACTATTTTATTTTGGTATCAATCATAAAAGACAGCCTACAAGTTGATCCAGTAAAATAAGACTTCGTTTTATTAAGTTCGTTTATTACGTTACGAATCATTAAACGATTCTTTTTTTTTTTTTTTAATAACATTATATATATATATATTTTTCTTTGTTCCTAATCTAATAATTTTAAATTTTAGATATCTATATTAGGAGTATAATATAATTTAAAGAATAAATGGATAATAAATAGTAAAGAACAATTCGTTTTGAACAATAGATGTCTTTCACATCCAACTATAGCAATGAATAATTTATTATAATTTTTTAATGGCAGT